TAGCAGCTTCGAATAGGTCATATATCAATTCTCGTTCTCGAAAAATATAGAAGAAAGGGGTCTGTGCCCCAATATCTGCCATAAAAGGGCCAAGCCATAACAAATGGGAAGCAATACGACTCAACTCCAACATAATAGCTCTGATATAGCTAGCCCTTTTAGGTACTTGAATATTGCCTAGCTGCTCGGGTCCATTTACGGTTATTGCTTCTGTGAACATAGTAGCTAAATAATCCCAACGTGTTACATAAGGCAAATATTGTATAATTGTTCGATTTTCCGCAATTTTCTCCATCCCTCTATGTAAATAACCCAATATTGGTTCACAGTCAATAACATCTTCACCATCGAGAGTAACAATCAGTCGAAGAACACCATGCATTGATGGGTGGTGAGGGCCCATATTGACTATCATGAGATCTTTTCTTGTAGTTGGTGCAATCATAAGTTTTTCCCGAGTCATTCTTCCATGCATTACTGAAAGTAAAAAGAAGTTCATCAAAATTTAAACGACTAAACTTAAATGGTATCACGCTTCAAATTAATGAGTTTTTATCTCTCGAATATCCAACTCGCCTATTAATTCTTTATAGCGTCCTCTATTTCTTTTTGACAAATAGGCCAGCAGTCGTTGACGTTTTCCCAAAATTTTTCGCAAACCTCTCTGAGATGAAGAGTCTTTTTTGTGCAATTCCAAATGTGAAGTAAGTCTCCTTATCTTAGTGGTGAAACTGAATACTTGAAATTCAACAGACCCTCTGTTTTCTTCGTTTTCTTTTTGAGAAATAACCGAAATGAATGAATTTTTTACCATAAAAAAATTTCCCTTTCCCTTTTTACAGATATGGATTTTACCGATCAGTAATAATAATGCCATTAATTTGAATGTGGTATATACAGGTATATACAATAATATGATCCAAATTTCTTTATGAACTCCCAATTTTCTGAATTCAAATCAACGAATCCAATTTCAAATTGGATTCATTGATTTAGATAGGGATAAAAAAGGGGTTGGTACATTTTCGTATAAAAGAATTTGACTTGAGACTTAAAATGAAGAAGGTTCTAAGGTTCTGTTGATTCATTTCGAGATCTAATTGAGATATTAATGAAATGTGAGACAAGACATGTGATCCGTGTATTTGTATTTGTTTGCTTTCATATACCCTATAATTATAATTATAATAGGGTATAGGATATATAGAAAAAGTGTATTATCCACAAATTTTCAATCGTGGATACAGATGTATCCTTAACATACTGAAACGACTGCCATTATTGGTATCAAACCAATAACGATTCATACAAGCTAAATCTTCTAATCGATAATTAGGCCAAAGAAAGAGCTTGAATTTCATTAATTGATTTTCCTCTCTATCAAGATGGTTATTGTCATGTGAAACTTTGCTGCTGTTTTTTACGTTCTTTTCATTCAAAAATACTAGATTTCTATCTATATCATTTCGATTCTTTGAATTGAAACAAATTAAAATTCTGAATTTTCTCCGATGTCTAAACGATAAAATATTTTCAGGAACAAGCAAATCAAAACGATTTTTGTTTCTATTTCCAGTTAGTCTTTGATATGGTGAAATAGCTTCATCCAAATTATTCTTAGAAACATATCTTTGCTCTTGGTATTTTTGATTAGTTTGGTGCTTACTCTTATGAACCAACGAAATACCGATGGTTTGATACATAATAAATTGTCCATCTTTTTTTCCAGACAGACGAATGGGTTCTATAATCAATACTCCTTTTTTCATCAATTCTGTAAGAGTTAAATTCTTCTGAATCAGCATTATATCCAAACTCATTTCTCTCTTTTGAAGCGAGGATATAGTAATTTTTCTTGGATCTACCAGTCTAAGCAGGAGACAATATACCTTGATATTATCGATCATTCTTTGATTCAAAGTATCGTCCCATCTCAATTGAAAAAGCAAATAACGTTTCAGGAAGAAATCTAGTTCTGCTTCCGTCTTGCTTTTGTATTGTTTTTTCTTTTTCCCTTTTTTCATCTTTGATCTTGCATTACTTTCTTCAATATCTTTTTGTTGTGAGAGAACGGATCCAAGATCTCCTCGACTTGTGGGTTCTTTTTCTTCTTGATTTCGATGCTTTTTATTCGATGCTATCAAAAAACTTCCCTTTTCCTTTTCATTGATCTTTTTATTTTCATTTTGATTTTCACTACTATTTTCATTTCTATTCAAATTTAAAAGAAGTAATTTGCTTGGTATAAACCAAGGTTTCGTTTTATATGCATTATAAAGTAATACAAATTCTGGGAAGAACCAATGTTCCAGATTTGATATGAGACGCTTTAGCATTTTTTCATTCATTCCTATCCAATCAAAAAATCCTTTGTGGGAGTTTGGTAGATTTATTTCTGGAATCCTAAGATAAAAAAGATTTTTTTTAGAATTTTTTTGAGAATTATTAGTACGAATTTCAGTATTTTGATTCCTATTGGTATCGATCATGATCCAGGCCTCAATATCTACTTTTTGTCTAAGATCAAAATTGAGAATTTTCCAATCAAAATATTTTCTATCGGCCATTTTTTCCATATATAGAATATCCACCCCTTCTAGATAATTATTAATAGGGATGCTTCTCAGCATAGAAAAAAAGGTCTCTTTAGGCGTGTTATAAGAAATCTCTTGGTTCTTATTTCCTTGAAACGGAGATCTATAAAAAAAGCATTCCGTTTTAGTTTCATAATTAATAAATTTATATGATAAAAGATCATATCTATAGTATTTTTGAAAATTCTCTTTTTGATTAGATAATGAATCTACTTCAAATTGTTTTTGTTTTTTGGAATCAATTAATTGGTCTTTTTCATATGAATGCCATTTGCTTAAATTTTCCTTTTTAGCTATATGACGCCGATGAACTATATTTCGCCATTTTTCTGGTAGGAATCTAGACCATCTGATCTGAGATAAATCGTATTGATAATGTCCTCTTAACCAGTTTTTCCATTGATTCATTTCATAATTCGGAAGTTTCTTATCCCCTAATTTCGAACGAACCATTCCTTGCGTTTCAAAAGAATCCTTTATTTCGGGCTTAAGAAAAAAAGGGATTTCTTGATATTGAAGAACAGATCTTAATTTATACGAGTTACTAACTTGGATTTGTGATAATTTGTAAAATACATATGCTTGGGACACGTAGGATAAGTCATAAAAAGTATGTGAATTTGTTTTACTATTACTAATATTATCAAGTGACTTTTTTATAGTCGAAATAAACGGAATTGGATTTTTCTTTTTTTTTTTAATATTAATTATGTCTTGTTTTCTTTCATTATTGTAAATGGATTTATTAATAATTTTTTTTGTTGATTCAAGAAAAAATTCTGTATTCATTCTGGGAATATTAATGAGAGATAAAAAGATATCTGTGTATATTCTTTCAATGAAAAATTTCAAAAAAAAGGGTAATTTACAAATTATTCGAGCATTTCTTCTTTTTAATATTTGCCATTTTTCGAATCTTTTAGCATTATAACTTGTTTTGTTAGGACTAAGATTATTTATTCTTGGAGTTACTTTTTTTTTCTCTTTTTTGATTCTTTCTATTTGATTTTCAATTGTACTTGTTCGATCAGTTAGATCCTTCATTTTTTTTTCTGTCAATGAAAAATTTGTCCAATTCGGAGATCCACTTTGACTAAATGATTCGTGAATTATCTGATTGCTTATTATGGAATCTTTTTCTTCTTTAATTTCTTTGGATTCGTATACTTCTACTTCTCTTAATCGAAATAATAAAATTGGATTGATTTTTGAAAGTTCTTTTATTATTTTTTTTATCAAAATAACACTTTTGATAACCCATTTTTTTGTTTCTTTTGAAACTTTTCGAAGTAATTTTGTTTTTCTTTTGAAAATTATTAGAACTCGAAAATACTTCTTTTTTAATTTTTCCATTTTTTTTTTGAATTCGTTAAAAATGGGTTTAAAAAAGGAAGGTCGTTTTCGGGGCGAACCAAAAGGAAGTTCAGTTTCCATTCCCCAAACCGTTAAAAAACAAAAATCATCTTTTTCTTTTTTCTTTTTCATTAGATCGTTCTTAGAGGATCCTACTTTCGATTTGTCCCAAGGTTTCAGACAGAAAGGAAATAAGATTTTTATCTGAATACCGTCTGTCAACCAATTTTTCGGAAATTCTGTTTCGGATAATGGAACCCCATTATAGGTACATTTAACATACATCTCTCTATTCCATTCCTGGAAATCCTCAGACCATTCAGGAAGTTGAAATAGGAGTATACGTCCAATATTTTTTGCAATTATGCATGAAGGTAATAGAATATATTTTCTAAGAATACATTGAGTTAGTAACATGCAACCTCTTATTACTTGCGCACATGGAATGGTATCCCAGGCCTCTGCTATCTCTATTCGCGCTTTCTCCTGTCTTTTGTCCTTTTCTTTTTTTTCTTCTCTTTCTGTTTGGTTCTCTGTATACTCTACAATTTTGAATCCTTCCCCCCTCCACATCCAATTTCTAAAATTTCGTTTAATAAACCCGGAGATATCAAAAGAAAAAAGAGAGGACTTTTGTATTTTGTCCAAAAAAAGAGGGGAATGCACATTTGCTTGAAACAATTCTAAAATTACTGTTTTACGCCTTTGAGACCGCATAGAACCCTTGATTAGACCTCGCCGAAAGTCTGATTGTTGTGAATAGCGTATCAAAGCTATTTCGTCGGTTTGGTCGGGCGTATTAGTATCCGTATTAGGATCAGTATCCTCTTTGTTAGTAGTAAAAATTACTACACGTTTGGCTTTTCTTGAACGAATTTCATGATCCACCGGTACGTCTTCCTGATATTCTCCCGATTGTTGTTCTAAATCAGTGATTAATTTGTATGACCATCGAGGGACTTTTTTACAGATTTCTTTTATTCTAATCGATTTTCTGCTAATTTTTTGACCATTAGCATCAGTTACAATTTTAGTTAATAAATATTTTAAATA